CATACATGAGACAGTTTTTTTTTATTCTTTTTTTTAGTATTAGTTTATTCAAGCTCAAGATTTTCCCAACGAATTTGTTGCGTTGAGTCTGAATCACGAAATGGGCAGTAGGTGTCAAAGATGATGAATTCATTTCTTTTTCTTTTCTGTTCCTGGCGCTTTACTTTTGTGAATACCATCTATAATGATTGAGAAATCAAAAAAGTTCAATTGAACTTATTCTTTTAATTGGTATTTTTGCTTATCCTCGTCTCTTTCAAAAATTGAAACTTAGGGAAGTGCTTTATAAACATATGTAGACAAAGAACATATTTCATTTAGCTCCTTCATGCCTACTATAACTAGTTATTTCGGTTTTTTACTAACGGCTTTAACTATAGCTTCAGCTCTATTTATTGGTCTGAGCAAGATACGACTTATTTGAAAAAAAAAATGAATTGAATAAACGAACAATTCATAAAAAGAAACCTTTCCGTCCTATTACCTATATTCTATAGGTACTTACTATGTTAATTATCACATTGAGATTCATGAGCAATACAGATTAATATTTAGGGATAGATATTCCCTCTCTTTTTCCACTTTCCAATAAATTGAAATGATTGAAGTTTTTCTATTTGGAATCGTTTTAGGTCTAATTCCTATTACTTTAGCGGGATTATTCGTAACTGCATATTTACAATACAGACGCGGCGATCAGTTGGACCTTTAATTAATTAACATCTCCTTTTTTGACTGACCCCATTTTTTTTATTTAATCCAAGAGAGGTCAAATTCAGATTTCTGTTCAATTATTTTTATTTCAGTTTGGTGAAATTTTCGCCCTAACAAGAGCAGAATCACGCTCTGTAGGATTTGAACCTACGACATTGGGTTTTGGAGACCCACGTTCTACCGAACTGAACTAAGAGCGCTTTCTTATCAAAATAGATAAGACTGTAAAGAAGAGGCTTCTTTTTTTTATAACCCTAATAAATCTTGCACACCTATACTATCATATATATATGATATAATTAAATGATATAATTAAAGATTATGTATGTTCAATTTGAATCGATCTAAAAGAAAGAGCTTCCTCGTTACTGCTCTTCTGAGCAGTAATAGGTAGGGATGACAGGATTTGAACCCGTGACATTTTGTACCCAAAACAAACGCGCTACCAAGCTGCGCTACATCCCTTTCAATTGCAATTGGTCTACAGTGTCATTGTAGAGAATCCTTGTCTTGTTTTCCACATCCTTGATTTCATTTCCTCTATTGATATACAAAGCCATTTCTTTTTTTTTCTCATATCATATAACATACATATAATAAATAATAAAAAAGAAATGAATATTTTTCGTGAGAATTCTCAGGTGGAAAAAGACATATTTTTTTGTTTTAAGAAAAGGGAAAGTCTTATCTCTCAAATCATTATACATTTTAATTTGAATTTTGAATTAGGAATTCCCTGTACAAATATACAAATACAAGTGGTCCTTAACTACATATACATCTGATTATATATGTATTACTACAATAAAATAAAATAAAGAAGGAGGTTTTTAAATGCGAGATCTAAAAACATATCTTTCCGTAGCACCGGTACTAAGTGCTCTATGGTTCGGTTCTTTAGCGGGTTTATTGATAGAGATCAATCGTTTATTCCCGGATGCGTTGACATTTCCTTTTTTTTCATTCTAGTTATTGCCAGGGGGTGAAGAGGATTAGCGATACAATCAAATATCTGTGACTAATCCCAATCCCCCCTTTTTTTTTGAGTTTTTTGATAATTCGATAGAATAGATAGAATACGGGGAAAAAAGTGAAATCAACCTTAATGAAAATGAAACTCGGGTTCAGCCTCCAATTAAATTAATAGTAGAGCCAAAACGGAAAACGGAAATATGACTAGGACTAGGGCAACAGTCTCCTACAAGATCCTTAAATGAGATACTGTACTGTGATTCTAAATAGAGTTAGAAATCATTGTATTACTTATTATTTACTATTACTATATTTTTTTTATATATTTATTTTAGTATTTTTATACTATATATATATTATTTATTTTAGTATTTTTATACTATATATATATTATATACTATATTACTATATCATATTGATTATTAATTTTAATTGATTACAATGAAATCTTTCATAATTTGATTTTGAGTTAGCAACTTCTATATTTTTTTTTGTTCCTTTCTTATTTTTGATCGGAAAATAAGGAGTTAGGTGAATTTAAAATCCAAAGGGGGTTCATGGCTAAGAGTAAAGATGTTCGAGTAACGATTATTTTGGAATGTACCAGTTGTGTTCGAAACGGCGTTAATGTTAATAATGTTAATAAAGAATCAAAAGGTATTTCTAGATATATTACTCAAAAAAATCGATACAATACGCCTAATCGATTAGAATTGAGAAAATTTTGTCCCTATTGTTACACACATACAATTCACGGGGAAATAAAGAAATAGATCGAATCGAGCGCCTGTATGGTATGTTACTCTTCCAAGGAATATGACATTAGTTATATATATGATTTAACTATAAATTTGAAAATTATAATTAAATTAAAGAAAAAAAAATTGAATTATAAAAATGAATTTTTTTTTTCTTTTTCTTATTACTTATTAATTAAAATTCAATTTAATTAATTAATCAATTAAAAAAAAAAATGATAAACAAAATAAATAATAAACAGACCAAAAAATCCTATTTTTTATTTTATTATAATATAATTATATAATTTGATCCGATCAAACCAAAATAAAATAGGATTTTCGAGATAGAGATAAGGAATAAACAAATCATGGATAAATCCAAGCGACTTTTTCTTAAATCCAAGCGATCTTTTCGTAGGCGTTTGCCCCCGCTCCAATCGGGGGATCGAATTGATTATAGAAACATGAGTTTAATTAGTCGATTTATTAGTGAACAAGGAAAAATATTATCTAGACGGGTAAATAGATTGACCTTAAAACAACAACGATTAATTACTATTGCTATAAAACAAGCTCGTATTTTATCTTTGTTACCCTTTCTTAATAATGAGAAACAATTTGAAAGAAGCGAGTCGACCGCTAGAACTACTGGTCCTAGAACTACTGGTCCTAGAACTACTGGTCTTAGAACCAGAAAAAAATAGGTTTACCCCTCAATTGAATCAAAATTCCAATCCGAAAAAAACGGATTTTTCGAATAAAAATCCGATAATCAAAATTCTTGTGTCGTAAGAAATAAATAAAAGAAAAAGAATCGGATCGGGTAAGAAAAAGAATTTTTTTTGGGGGGCATTTTCGCTCAGTTTGTTTTGACAACCGTATCCTAATTTTTTATCATATTAATTTCGACTCTACCTTCCCCGATTTTATTCTCGAGAGAACTTTATTTAAAGCAGTCCGATGTATTTCTTCCGATCCCCTTAGTTTAGTTTTAAATTTCATTGGAAATCAGAATCATATAAAGACAATGCCCTTTTAATATAGCTATTTGTGCAAGTATTTTACGATTAAGAAACAACTGCTTCTTGTATAGAGTGTGTATTAATCTACTATAACTATAGGATACCCCCCCCTCGCGAATTACTGCATTTATTCGAGTGATCCACAAACGACGAAAATCCCTTTTTCTCCTATCTCTATCCCGATTAGCCGAAACAAAAGTTTTTATTCTCTGTTGAGTAATAGTTCGAGTAAGTCTTGAATGAGCCCCTCGAAAGCTTGATGCGAGTAAACGAATTTTTGTTCGACGTCTCCGAGCTATATATCCTCGTTTAATTCTGGTCATTGAATAAAAGAAACTTTGATGAATAACTAATTGTTTCTTTCAGTTATTCTTTTCCCCTTTACTAATCTATTAATAACAAAACGGGTCCTTCCAATGTATAAAATAAAAATTCCAATGGCTTTTGCTACTATAACCTTCCCGACCACGATTTTTTCCTTTTTTCTAGGCATTGCATTTCGCCTCGAAATAAGAAATCGTATTGATACTAGGTATCAAAAAAGCATAATAACTAAAATAAAAGAGTAGTAAATAAAAATGAAAAATAGTGGGTTCCATCGTTTCTATGGTTACCTCTTAAACGGTGAGGTCCTCTCTATACACCGGAGCTCCTTCCTTCATTTAATTAATGCTATTGGTAACTTGTACAGTTCACACTCTTTGGCTCTACCCATGAATTTTCCAGTAATAGATCTTTCACAATGAGATCCATCTTATATAGTAACGGTATTTAATTATGAAGATTAGTTGGGTAGCTGACCCTGTTAGTCCGTTCTTTGCACGAGTCGAAGCATAATTTTTTCTTTTTAAATAGGATTTCCCCCGCTTAATGGATAAGCGTTTGCTACCAATGGGGAATTTTTTATCATCTTAAATTTCAAATTGAAGTGATTGGACTTGTGTGAATGGAAACCATAAATTTCATACATAATAGAAATAGAAGGATAATCCATTTTTTTTAGATAGTGAACGGAAGAACCCCATTCTATTCACTGGTACTGATCATTGATACTGAAAAAATGGCTCCTTTTGTCTGTCTCAGTCCATGATCGGAACGAGTCGCACATACACCCTAGTACATGTTCCTCGGCGCTGAGGGCATCCCCCAAGAGCGGGGGATTTCGTGACATTTCTGATTGGCTGTCTTGCATTTCTAATAAGTTGTTTAATAGTTGGCATGCTGAATCATATCATATACATAATGGGCTGGTTGAGATCGATCTTAACCGGATAATTATGAATTACGTCTTTTTCTATTTAATAGATAAATAGAATATTAACCTCTGAAAATATTAACCCCGAAGGAGTAAGAAGATTAAATAAATCTTAAATAAAATTGTCGATTTGCGTTAAATCGCTGCTATTTTTTTTATTCAACCGCTACAAAATCGACAATTCCATGAGCTTGGGCTTCTGTTGCTGACATAAAAACATCCCTTTCCATGTCTTCGGATACAACCCATAAGGGCTTGCCCGTTCTTTGCACATAAACCCTTGTGATTGTTTCGCGAAGTTTTAGCAGTTCCTCCGCTTCCAGGATAAATTCGCCTGTTTGTGCCTCATAAAAAGAACTAGCAGGTTGATGGATCATTACCCTGATGATATAACATAATTAAAAGGTTCTTCTACCTAGCATAATGAGGCGAAGAGACTAGATAAAGAATAATAAGAAAAAAAAAAGATAGAATTGAACAACCGTACAGGCACTTTTATACATTGCATACGGCTCCACAATGGAATTCACTTTTTCGTTTCTTTTTCTTTCATCGAAGAAAAAGAAAATATAGGGTCTATTAGATTAGACCGAGATCGATAAATAATCCAATTACCACCCTTCTTTTTTTTTTTTCGGAGAAGTTCAAAAAAAAATACTATGATGGCCCCGTTGCTTTATATTTGCTTTATATATATATATATATTTATATATATATATATATATATATATTTCGTTTGTGATTCAGCAATCCCAAAGTTTCTTTTTTTTTTTGAAAAATGAAAAAAGAAAGAGAAAGAAGAATCTTGTTTTTTTTTCGTACTTTTTCATAACATAAATATTGTTAATAGCCGCTGGTGTGGTGTGAAAAAAAAAGTTTGTGACGCTGAAATGGGCCCACGACGGGTAAAATCAAAGTGGAAATACCCTTTCTCTCATACTACTCTTTCGATACATAATCTAATGTTTTGAAAAAAAAACAATAAAAAAATTATATCGAATTCGAAGTGCCATGCTATTATTACTTACTAATTCATATTTCATATGGCGAAGGCATAGTCTTCTTTGTTTTCTCTCAAATAAAAAAAATCATTGGCGCCGAGCGTGAGGGAATGCTAGACGTTTGGTAATTTCTCCTCCGACCAGGATAAAGGATCCCATTGAAGCGGCCAATCCCATGCATATTGTATGCACATCCGGTTGCACAAATTGCATAGTATCATAAATAGCTACTCCAGGTATTACCCATCCGCCGGGCGAGTTTATAAACAAATATAGATCTTTGGTATCATTCTCTATACTGAGATATACCATCAGACCAATAAGTTGATTCGAGATCTCGCTATCAACCTCTTGGCCTAAAAAAAGTAATCTTTCTCGATAAAGTCGGTTGACTAGGATAAAAATGTGTCCCTTAAGAGCCGTACAGGCACCTTTTGATGCATACGGTTCAACAAAAATTATGAAAAAAAATCAATGTGTAGATTCCAGCCTTTATATAGCTATAACAGGCTCTTTTTAACTTTTATTTTAACGAAAGGGCCTTCTTTTCTTCCTTTTTTTTTTTAAGAAAGATAGATTTTGGCCCATTTTTTTTCCTATCTATAATAATCTATAATATAATATTATAATATATATTATTCATTAAACAGATCGAACAAACTTTTCATTGATGTATTTTTTCATCGGGATTCAATCCAAATCCCGATGTTATTTTCTTGTTCTTGAATGGGCTTCTTCAATTATTCAATTTTTTTAGGTTTAGGCTCTACTCCGAGTAAAAATCTGCCCGATTTTGATTTGCGCATATAGGACAAACGCCTCCAATACCACGTCTTTTTTCTTTTTTTTATTCATTGCTTTCGTGTATTCCACAAAATATTCGACGTCTTTATCATATTATTCGATTGATTAACAGTTTGAAATTCTAATTTGTAAAAAAAAAAATATTTATGATATAAGTGGCAATCATAGATATATTACCAATTGGGTTTTTTCTAAACGGAGCCTGGATACTTCATTTTTTTTGTCCAACCAAGCCAACCATAAATAATTCTAATTGATTGAAAATATGAATTTGGATATCCCCAATGCATCTAATTGTACTTCATTGCACTTCACGTTACAAATGATTGATAATTCGATCAATCTTTTTTTGGCAAAACTGTGGATATCTCGATCGGGTGAGAAAACGGGGAAATCCCATATGACCCAATATATTTGACAAGTCACACTATACGTCAACCCAAGACGCATCTTCCTCTCCAGGACTTCGAAAAGGGACTTTTGGAACACCAATAGGCATGAAATGAAAGAAAAAAGAATTCAATACTCTATTTCACTTTGATGTGGAAGCGTAACAATGGGTTTATTGTCTTAATAATATTTGTCTTTATCATATACATGGATTCCTAAAAAATAAAGGAAGACAGAATGAATGAAGGCGAATTCTTACGAATAGATCCTTTGACTGATGAACAAATATGAATGCATTCGCTCATAGAAAACAGGATCAACCGCCATTGCGTATTGATACTTATCGTGTATAGAATAGATCTGCTTCTCTTTTTTCTTCTGAGCCGAATTCTTCCATTATTATTATTACTATATAGAAATAGAACAAATATTAATCCTTTCTACGAAAAAATCCACTGAAAGGGAGAGGCTCATAGCATAATTTCAATGTAATAAAGTTAGATAGTGTCTATTTTTCGTTGATATAAATAAGGGGTATTTCCATGGGTTTGCCTTGGTATCGTGTTCATACCGTTGTATTGAATGATCCTGGTCGTTTGCTTTCTGTTCATATAATGCATACAGCCCTGGTTGCTGGTTGGGCCGGTTCGATGGCTCTATATGAATTAGCAGTTTTTGATCCCTCTGACCCCGTTCTTGATCCAATGTGGAGACAAGGTATGTTTGTTATACCCTTCATGACTCGTTTAGGAATAACAAATTCATGGGGCGGTTGGAGTATTACAGGGGGAACTATAACGAATCCGGGTGTTTGGAGTTACGAAGGTGTGGCCGGGGCACATATTGTGTTTTCTGGCTTGTGCTTCTTGGCAGCTATCTGGCATTGGGTGTATTGGGATCTAGAAATTTTTTGTGATGAGCGCACAGGAAAACCTTCTTTGGATTTACCAAAAATCTTTGGAATTCATTTATTTCTTTCAGGAGTGGCTTGTTTTGGTTTTGGCGCATTTCATGTAACAGGATTGTATGGTCCTGGAATATGGGTGTCTGATCCTTATGGACTAACTGGAAGGGTACAACCTGTAAATCCAGCGTGGGGTGTGGAAGGTTTTGATCCTTTTGTTCCGGGAGGAATAGCCTCTCATCATATTGCAGCAGGAACATTGGGCATATTAGCGGGCTTATTCCATCTTAGTGTCCGTCCGCCCCAACGTTTATACAAAGGATTACGTATGGGAAATATTGAAACCGTCCTTTCCAGTAGTATCGCTGCTGTCTTTTTTGCAGCTTTTGTTGTTGCTGGAACTATGTGGTATGGTTCAGCAACTACCCCCATCGAATTATTTGGTCCTACTCGTTATCAATGGGATCAGGGATACTTCCAGCAAGAAATATATCGAAGGGTTAGTGCTGGGTTAGCCGAAAATCAAAGTTTATCAGAAGCTTGGTCTAAAATTCCTGAAAAATTAGCTTTTTATGATTACATTGGCAATAATCCGGCAAAGGGGGGATTATTCAGAGCGGGTTCAATGGACAACGGGGATGGAATAGCTGTTGGTTGGTTAGGACACCCTATCTTTAGAGATAAGGAAGGGCGCGAACTTTTTGTACGTCGTATGCCTACTTTTTTTGAAACATTTCCGGTTGTTTTGGTAGACGGAGATGGAATTGTTAGAGCCGATGTCCCTTTTAGAAGGGCGGAATCGAAGTATAGTGTCGAACAAGTAGGTGTAACTGTTGAGTTCTATGGTGGCGAACTCAATGGAGTGAGTTATAGTGATCCTGCTACTGTGAAAAAATATGCTAGACGTGCGCAATTGGGTGAAATTTTTGAATTAGATCGTGCTACTTTGAAATCCGATGGTGTTTTTCGGAGCAGTCCAAGAGGTTGGTTTACTTTTGGGCATGCTTCGTTTGCTCTGCTCTTCTTCTTCGGACACATTTGGCATGGCGCTAGAACCCTGTTCCGAGATGTTTTTGCTGGTATTGATCCAGATTTGGATGCTCAAGTGGAATTTGGAGCATTCCAAAAACTTGGGGATCCAACTACAAGAAGACAAGTAGTCTGATACAAGATTGCTTTGTTATTTTTCGTTTCTATTTTCTGTTTGTGATTTATTTGATATAAGTTGCTAGAAAAATCTGGATTAAAATCGCTGCTTTTTCTTTGACTCTTGTTCTTTTTTTATTCCGGGAGATGATTTCAAATAAACAGGTATGGAAGCTATAATTGTAAACCACGATCGAATTTATGGAAGCATTGGTTTATACATTTCTCTTAGTATCGACTTTAGGAATAATTTTTTTCGCTATCTTTTTTCGAGAACCGCCTAAAGTTCCAACTAAAAAGGTGAAATGATTTTTTCACTATCTCAATTGAAGTAATGAGCCTTCCAATTCCAATATGGGGGCTCATTACTTCAACTAGTCCCCGTGTTCCTCGAATGGATCTCTTAGTTGTTGAGAGGGTTGCCCAAAGGCAGTATATAAGGCATACCCGGTAAAACTTACAAGTAAACCAGATATAGAGATGGCGACTAAGGTTGCTGTTTCCATTATTATAATATTTCAAGACTTCAAGACCACAATGGATCTATGGTAAGATTGTTTATTTACAACGGAATGGTATACAAAGTCAACAAGTCTCACTGAATACAAAATAAGATTTATGGCTACACAAACCGTTGAGGGTAGTTCTAGATCTGGTCCAAGACGAACTGTTGTAGGGGATTTTTTGAAACCATTGAATTCGGAATATGGTAAGGTAGCCCCTGGATGGGGGACGACTCCTTTGATGGGTGTCGCAATGGCTCTATTCGCGATATTCCTATCTATTATTTTGGAGATTTATAATTCTTCTGTTTTATTGGATGGAATTTCAATGAATTAGATTCACAAGAACCACGAAGTCCTAGCTGTTCAATACAAAAAGTGAAACATTTAGGTCTCGGATTTTAGATTTTAGCCCATTCTGTTTTGTCTGTTTTGGTAGTTCGACCGCGAAATTCATTTGTTTCTGGATTTCCGGAATATGAGTGTGTGACTTGTTATAATTGATCCTATTGATAGTACAGAAAATGGGTCTGTCATCTTGATAGAGAT